GCCATTAAGGGATAGATTCAAACCGGGTCTCGTTTACTTCTTAAAGTCAGCTAGCCCACGTCCTAAAATCCCAAGATGAAGCTTGGAAATGGGAATGCAGCTTGTTTTCTTTTATCAGTGCAGCGGCTAGGTAGTCTGTTTTAAGTGGAGTAGATGGTCTGCTTGATAGTTCTCCTTCTCGTTCAGCAAGGAACGATCTTTTGAAGAGCAGCCACCCCTGTAGTGGGGTCACCCAATAGAACGGGCTTCTTCGCTCCACAATTCCTACGCATATGCAGAAACCTTTCTTCATCACTTCACCTGGCTTGGACAATGTCCCCCGAAACCCGAAAGCGAACGGCTGTATTCTACCTATTTTAGACACTCGATTTCTTTCATGCTAGTATTTGCTATTAAGCAAGGCTTTCACCTGCGCCCATTACCCAAGGCAGAGAGGAACCCCTACCTATTCTATCTATTGTTTGTAAGGACCCAAGTAAGACGGCCCGCCCACATGAGCACACAGAAAGAACGAACTGGTAACACTTCCAATGATTCAATCATCATCGGGATCTTATTCCAACTAAAACAGCTCTATCTTTTGCTATGACCAGCGTAGTATCCGAGAATGGGGAAAGCTTAGGGTATAGCTTCGGGATGGGCGAATAGCGCCTCTTTTTACTCGTCAATAGCACCTCTGCCAGGTTCAATAGCATCAAGTCAAGTAACGAAGGTTCTCTCAACCTTTTTCATTTACTTAGCATATACACGAATATTGGAATTCGTTGTGATCTGACCGACAGCAACAGCAGCGGAGTAACATCAGTCTAGTAGTTCTAGTACTGATCGGTGAAGTGATTGGCAGCCCTATGTGTCTCCAGGACGCGGCGATTCAAACGACGTGGGAGATCCATACTAAGAGTTCTTCAGCGAAAGCTGCTTCTTCCAGTTTCATGCTATCTATGTGGAACGGGCTTGCCCTAGTATTCTAGTTCTTAATGATACGTAGTCAAAATCGTCAGATGAATCAACTACTTCCTAGCTAGGAGGTAGTTGGAGAATCGATTTCTTAGAAAATAAAGAAAGTAAGGGACTCAATCTACAGATTCGAGTTCAGAGAGGCAGCAGAATCGTAAGTAAGATGCCAGAGAATCTTTCAATAGAAAGTCTGATTACGATTACGACGATAATCGAGTTCAGGTTCGAAATCCAATTAATAGAATATGGATGGGATGGGACTGCTGCTAAGGCAGCAACGTTTGAGAGGGACCACGTTTTGGGTATTCCCTAGCCGTTTGAGAGGGGACAATCCCGTCCTTTCTTTCTTCTTCCCGTCTTCTTTCATTCCATTGAACAATGAGTCTTTCCCGTCTTGTTTTGTAAAGAGAGTTCCCTTAGGGTATTCCCTCTAAGAGCGAGGGTCTTCAAGAAGAAGAGGAACGTGCCTATTGTCATGATCGCAAACAGACTCCCAAAAACTATGAGGAGACATGGACCCTTTAGAGCAAGGTATTTCAGGTTGAGATTCTCCTCAAACAAAACATAAAGAACTTAGATGAGGGGAGAATTACACCCCTAGAAAAGGACCGGGAGGAATGAAAAAGGAAGGAGAGAAAGGAAAGAAAGAAATATTCGAAAATGTACTGGGCCGTAGCTCCAGGACCTGAACGGTCATCAACAAAGCAAGAGCCGGAGGGAAACGACCGGCGACGATAGTATACCAATTACAAGCGATTGTTGCTACGTTTTTGTACTCGACTGGTATCATAATCAAAAGTTCATCCGGGATGGAAAGCAGCCATGGGGAAAACCCGCGTATACTAGTGGGGATGAGATAGCCTTGGAGATGTCAACTCTTCAACTTCAGAACTTTGACTCCAGTAGCTACGATTCTCAAACCAGTTTAGATCAGGCCCACGGAGAATCTCCCGTGATCATTCCGACCATCAACTTAATTGACCACAGAAGAAGCATGGGAAGATTCAGTCAGTCTCGTCACCCTTCCTGTCGTACGAGTAGGAACACGTAACGAAATGATAGAAAGGGGAGGACGACATTTCCTCGCTGTGTCATATCACAGCGCCTTCCTAACCCTCGAAAGGGCGGGTTTGATTGAACCAGTGTCAGCAAGGGAGCTACAAGAACCCTTGCCATGGAATTACGACTCTTGGTCCCGTAAGAAGGCGTGTTCAAGGTCTCTTTTAGATGGAAGCTGAAAGAGTCTCTCAAATAGACTTTCTTTTCGACCAGAATTTCACTTTCTTTAGATCGCAAGTCAGTCTCTTAGAGTCCTTTCCTTAGTAGCAGGATCCTATCATAGGCGCACTCAGTTGAGTCTAGTTCAGGAGTGAAGGAAGGCTACAAGTAAGTTTCTTCAAGCACTGGGAATCTATCGCTCTGAGGTCTACTCTTCTGGTAGTACGTGCTTGCCCTGTCCGCTCATCTGATCGAGAATCTTGAATCTCTTTAGCCTTGCTATCATCTGCTGGTCATCCCTTTCATTCAATCTGATGGTAACTGGAATCATAAATATGATGGGGCAATGAGGAAATAAATATAGTATAGCACATCTCTCCACGAATCTCTCTGTCTTGCTATTAGCCCTAGACTTTAAAGTCTTAGCTTTCTCGGCAAGATGATGAATTCCTTCCGCAGGCCCAGGTTGTCTGTTTAACTTCGTCCTCAGTGGGTGGGAGAGAGAAGACAGCATACGAACATCAAGTGGAGCAAGGTGGCGTACTCTCCGAACCAAACAAGCACATAGAAGAACGATTTGAACCAGTAACAGCAACCAACCAATTGTGAGGGCTGGCCAAACAAGGAGCACAAAAGATCCTTAACTCTTGCTGTCGTTACAAGCCTAAGGGCGGAGGGTGGGACATTGATCCAAAGCTCGAGTACGGTACGAAGCCCTTCCTCCATGAAAGGCTCGGGCAGAAGGTAGAAAGGCTAAGACAAAGCCGCTTCCTAAGTCACTCAGGTATGGCTTTGGTTAAGTAAATTGACCCCCTCTTCACCAGTAGCCAAGGTAGGCATAATCCGCGTGAGCTCTTTAAAGTGTTTAGTACCTCACCTCACTGGTGCTCTTCGCCAGATCTTTTTTAAAGCAACAAGAACTCCTTCCTTATGAAAGGGTCTCGTTCTGCTGTATGGGCTTTCCCCAAGGTGTAAAAAGTCTTTTCTAGCTAGATCCTAAGATCTCGACCCACGGCTTAGTAATCCGCAGACGCTTCATACGAAGCCGGATCCGCTGAATCAGGAGAATCCACTGATCTAGGCAGGTGAGTTGGTATATAACCAAAGGAAGAGCAGAGAGAAAACTCGCCCAAAAGCCCTATTAATCGAGTTGGTAAGGCGAGGAAGGCGTCCGGAAACTCTTCCAGCAGATCTTTAACTGAAGACATATCTCACGAATAGAAAGTCTAGTCTTGTACGAGACTCTTCCGCTCTTGATTCGAATTGCCTTACCTTATGGCCCTTATTGATTAGGGGCTCTGAGATTAGGATGTTGAATCGATCAGATAATAAGAGAGAGAGATAAAGAAAATACATATACTTTCTAGTGGAATCTTAAGGTCTAGCACGTTGAGAGAGTTGAGTTTCCGGGGATTGAATCGGTTGATAGCCGGGATACGGGAAAACTAAGCTAAGCAAGGAGAGGCTAGAGCTAGAAAAGGCGAGGAATAATAGCTTGCTTGTGGAACCCTTTGTTTGGTACTTTAATGGGGGTATTCTTGTACAGCTTGGCCCTTTCCCTGGCGCACTGCCATCGAATCTACTAGTCCTCCTCAAACCCAGTGGGTCCTTGCGAATTCTAGTTTTCAACTTCTTCCGTGACAACCCAGAAATGTCATGGTTCCTCATATATGCATTCCATCAAGTTAGTGCATAATTAATTATACGATTTCTATTTTCTTTCTCCGATTCTGTATGACAACAGAACGAGCATTCGCTGGACGGCCAAACATTGAATGAAATGTTGGCATGGGGTTTCGGCTATTTCAATTCCATTTTCAGTCTTTTTAATTGAAATTGATCTTGTGCCGGTTGAAGCACGCGTTGGAGCATCCAAACAAACCAGCAGAGGCTGCTGTGGCAGAGACAACAGCAAAAGCACTAGTCTCCGTTGATCACCTATCAGCAGGGAAAGCAGCATAGGTAGCAGGAGCTAACTAGGGTTTAGGTACCAATTCGAAGAGCATTCGTTTACCTCTCCTTAGGGGTCGAGAGCAGCCAGCCCTAGAGGTACCACACTAACAACGGCATCCCGACCTGATACGGATCCTTACCTCTCTATCCACAACCGACTCATCATTTCGAAAGCTTATTTATTTACTTGAGGCATAGGCATGGGCACAGGTGGAGACACAAGCAAAGGCAGATCCTGTTAGAACTTAAGAATCCCGGAATCCCTTCCTATTTGAGAGACAATAGTGAACATTTACCCATAATCCATTGAAGTAGCACCAGCGGCAAAGGCACAGGTTCCTTCGGCGGCAGGAAAGGCAGTTGACTTCGTTGACCGGATTGGAGCAAACACGCAATACATACGGAAGGGGAACTTGGACAGTTATATGAAGTCTTCGACTGGTTAGCCGCTGCTATCGTGTATGGACGTCCAATAGGAGGAGTTCTCATTTTTTTATAACCGTTATGAGCTTCCCCAAGAACGGCAAAGAACTAGATGGAGGGAAGGCCGAACTGATGGCTCACAAACAACTGCGGAATAGAGCCAAGCCAATCTCTGGAACTGCAACTGAAGCTGATAATGCTGGAACCAACACTGGCCAGAACATGTAGGGAGCTACCTGAAGGGGGAAGCCAACTGGGGACTCCAAAAAATAGCTGGAAAGATTCATGCATGTCCGGGGTCTTCGACAAGAACTGGAGCACTGGGACCATCAATGTGTACGAATCTCAACGGTGCAAGAAAGGTTCTCCCCGGCCATCCTATTAAGGACTGTTTCGTCCTCAAGGACAAGATTCAAAAAAAGAAAAGAAAGGCGCACAAAATGTTTACCAGGGAATGCGCGAACGCCTATATGCTCGTGGAAAGATTCAGAGAGCCCAAAAAACAAGATTACGCTAGCTGGCCGCTAACAACGGCTGGCTACAACGATGATGGGAGCCTCCAAGCGAAACCCATCCTCCTTTTAGGCCAACACGAGGAAGAAGGGTGGCAAGAGAAGTACCTTAACTTACTCCAGGAATTAGAGAAGGGGCAAGGGATGCAAGCAAGGAATCCAATCCAGGAAAGTCATCAGTCCCACATCGGCTAGCCCTTTCCAGCTCTGATTCACTTGCGAAAACAGGGGATTCGATAGCAGTAGCTGCGGATTATCATGTCAAACCTTCCACCAGTTCGATAGGAGCTTGCATTCGCTGCATCAATGAATGTGCTTGCGTACTCCTGCGGGAAGTGGGACTAATCTAATTTCGTTCTTGTCTGAGCTAAGAGAATTCAATGAATCGTCTCTTGCACGAAGACTTTAGAGCTATCTCTGGGGCATCTTTTTAATATATGTAAGTTGCTTCTGTGCCTACTTTCGTACCTTTCCCCTTTGGCCCTTGGTAATTCCGCATCTGAGATGAGTTAGGTCAGGAAAGGTGGCAAGAGCCTATTCTATTATACGATACCGCCAGAATTCCTCCTTGCAGTTGATTAACTATAATTGGACATGGTAAGGAAAGCAGGAATGTCATCAGGCTCAGACCTATTCTTGCAAGAGGCGATTCGTGCACAAGCCCTTCTTCTTCGGCCTTTTGACTCTTTCTTGTTCTTTAGGGAATTTCGGAGTGAATGAGTTCAACAAAACAAGGAAAGAAGGCTATAAGCTGCCTACATGGAATCATGCACACCTCCCAGAAAGAGTATATGGCGATAATAGGATGCTAAATCTCCCTAGCTTCCTTCCTCCAACTGCTCTTAGTCCGCCTACTACTATTATCCCTTCTCTTCGACGAGTAACTCCCTGCTCCTCGGGCATTAAGGCCAGGAAAGGAATCAGTCCCAAGAGCGGCTACGACTACGAGAGCAGTTACCCTTCTAACTTTAACACCGGTTACGTCCTTCTTGTCTTTTGCAGCGGTTAGGAATTCAATAGCAGTTAATTCAATTGCTAGTCTGACAACGGCTTATTCTTGAACAACAACCATGGCATTCTCTGCCTACTCTTTCACTATGTCATTTGCTTTCCTTAGTAAGCCTTCTGCTCTTCGAATACCTAAGGGATTAAGTCAGTTCAGTTACTTCCCTGCCTTCCCCAATCAGTACCTTGCTTCTAGACCTCAAAAGAGCTTATTCGATCACAGTTGATTCCGTGCCTGAATGTGCAGTCTGTCCCTCAATCCGATTAGGGGCATGCCCTTTCTTTTCTCCTAGTGCCTTACTGACTTTTTAAAGCAGACATCTGTCCATTCAATCGGAATTGATATTTCGAGAGGTATACTCAATTTAGCGATATCCCACTTCTCTTCCTGAAAGTGCCACACCGGATACGCATTCAGTTACCTTTCTAAGAGCTACTTGAATTTCTCTTCTTTGCTCTGATTCAATTCCAAAAACCTTCTTGCAAACAAGCCATTCGCTTCCGGCCAGGGGATTTGCCCACTGCTCCTCCTAAGACCGGTAATCCCGCATCTATTGATTCAATTGGGATCGGTAATTCCATCAAAGCACCTTCGACCTTCCCTAGTTTCGAATCTAGTCTCGGCATCAATCCTCTTCGGGGATATCTTTCATATCAAGTGGATAGCTTTTGAATCAATGGCATTTTGATTCTTTGTGCACAATCTCTTCCCGCTATGCACCCTCTTTCGTAGGAATCCATGTGGTGTGGGCTTTATGCTTTGGATGATTCCTGCTTCATTCTAATAGGATAGAATCCTCCTCGTACATTAACTATGCCAGTTGCTTGCCTTCTCCTTCAAAGCATCTTCTCGAAAGAAAGGCATTCGTATTCGTCGAAGCCTATTGGTCCTAATTGCGCATTCCCTTCCTTGCAGCCTATGCATCAATCCCATTCGTGGCTATCTGAACTATTGCTATTGATCCAACCTCTATCAATTCCTTTTTCAAAAGGGGCCTAGCGCTTGAAAGCATCAATTCCATAAGCCTTAGGGTTAGAAGTTCCTTGCTTTCCTTAGGTCAATCAATCAGGTTAATCCTTCCCAACTTGCATTCTCTTCCTAGTGCTTTTGGTTTTGAATCCCTTATGCCAGCTTAGAAGTTAAGTTCTTCCTTTCCTTGGCTTACTGTCTTTCCTGATGGTGAATAGCCGCTCTTTGATTTGATAGAGGAAGTGACATCTAAGGGGAAATAAGAGATGGCATCGAAAAGGAGAAGGCAAAGGGACTAAGAAAGAGTGTCTTGAGAAGGGGCTTTGAGGGAGTCTTCGACTGATTGACCATACTTTCCTTCGACGCAGGAAGCATCGAATTGCATTAGTGGGATAGCTTACTTCAAGACTCCCCCAAGCCAGGAAAGCTAGTGCTCGTGAATGCGCTCCTTACATGCATATTCTAGTACCACCGAGAAAAGAGTCCTTAGGCCCCATCTGAGAAGGAAAGCCTTAACGCCCTTGCTTTCGTAACCCGTGCTTGATGCAATAACCGCAACGAGAGTAACCGGTTCAAGAGTAAGCGCTGTTGGATAGAAGACTGGTATAGAATCAGCTGTGGGAAGAGAAGACCACGTAGCCTTGCTATGCTAAAGGAATGGATTTCACTCTTTAGGGAGTGACCCGAGGGTGATATCATAAGCTGTTGTCGGAATAACTGGTAATATCATCGGTAAGAATTAAGCCAATTTCTCCTCTTTCTTTTCTGGGCTTGTTGGAATAAGAGCTTTTGTCGCCTTTCCTTCTTGCTCTTGCTTTCCTGTCCCCGATTCACTCCTCCCTCGAACTGTCTTATCACTTTCCTGGTTCACAACTCGCTCTATTTTCTCTTTCTCTTTTGGCTTTCAACACTCGAACAGTTCCTTCAAAGGAAAGAAGGAATTAACCGGCACAGGCGCACAGAACAAACAAAGACAATAGGACTGGCCCCGTTCAAGCAGAACCTTGCTCTTGCATGTGTTAAGCATATCGGGAACCGCATCCGGACTAGCAACAGAAATAGGACTTCAAAAGGCCTTTGCGGTAGACTGAACACCAAAAAAATCTGAATCTCGATCAGTGACGGGATCCGCGTTGGAGCTACGTCGACACCGCCACCTCGAAACTTCTATGTTATTAGGGGGCTCCTATTGACTCAATTTCCCCCTTCTACCGCCCCTTTCTATTATACATTCGTCCTACTGGACTTAGTTGGAAAAAGTAGGAATAGCGGCCTTAGAGCTTCTACTACTATCTAATCCGGGTCTTACCCCTGCTGCTACAAGGATGCACAGAACTCACCTAAAAACCCAAACCTGCGTGCAGTCAAACTGCTTTATTCAACTTGGCAAAGACAAAGCATGACCTCTGGAACCAAATCGTTCTTGTCTCTGGATTGCCTCAACTCGAAGCATGAGACCTGTAACCCAGCTTAACCAACTCGGCTGGCACTGGAACTGTGCTGTCGACTCTACAAGGGCACTGCTCCTACCGCACTTCTCGAGCACATCGATGCGAAACCTACGCCTCCTTTTTGTTGATATCCACTAGTTCCATTCTCAACTGTGCCCGCCTAACTCAACTCTCTGATGCGAAGAGAAGACCTCTTGTCTTTTTCCCTTCCTTTTTGGAAATAGATCCGAAAAATCCGGAATCAGCACATTCGATTCCTTTTTTTCTTGTACAACTTTTTCTTGGAATATTCTTTTCTCGTTTGGGCCCGCTCTCGGGTACATATGTGTAAGAAAGCAACCTTTCGGATTCATCCTCATTGTCTCTTCGAACAAACAAAGGATCAGAACTTCCCTCCAAGCAAACGAACTGGCTCAGTCGTAGCGACAGCGTCAGCGGCAGCAGCAAAGGCGCTTCGGGCAGGCTAAAGATGGATTCCACTTTTCTCAACTAGGCCGGGAATAGGTGGGTCATCAATACGAAATTCACTCTGTACCTTACCAAGCGGACGTGTACTTTATTGGATGTCCCTGCGAAACCTTCTTGAGTCAAAAGGAACTCAGAATTGGCTAGTATTGGCCTTTCTTCCTCGCCTAAAAACCCAAACTCGTAACCCAGCTTGACGAGCGAATCGTTATCCTTCATCGGAGAATGCGAGATGAGCGCTCCCACTGATTGGAGTCTTCCCGCCAATACCAAACCTGCTAGGCCCGATACTTTCACCTTGGGTGGGGGCAACTTAGCTTACCAGGAAAGGGCTATTTCGATCCTTTAAACCAAACCCACGACCTGGGGCAAGAGCTGCAGAAGAAGTTGGCCCTAGGATAGAGTCTCCCTATTCGTTACAACGCTTTGCGGGAAGCTCACCTGAAAGAAAGCCTACGGATATCTCTCCAGAGAGGGAAGGCAGGACGCCAAAGAAAAAGACCTTCTTATCGAGCTGGAAGCACAGAAAACAGAGGAAGCTTTTGAACTACAACAAAGGTTGAGTCATACGGGGTTATTTAGCACGGACCACATACCATTCCTAAGCAATGGAGCGAAGGCACTCCAACTTATTGAAATCGAAGGACAAGAAGAAGGAATTTCTTTCCCTAAACTAAATAGGCTTTCTTTGTCTATTGATGAGTTGTAGGGTTTCCCTCACTAGATGAAACTACTGAGCGATGCCCGCAAACCCATCTCTAGGGAAGGAGAAGCGGCCTCCCTTATCGAGATAGCAGGGACTTGAAGGGATGCTGCTTGGGGACAATACAAAAATGGAGACTGAGCAGAAAGAGCTTCCAGACCTTTTAAACGTTTTGAATGACTCTCGAATTGCACCTTTTCGACGTAGGTGCGACGAATCTTTCAACTTTGGGACGACTCCCTGACCTTTGCTTGGGTTGGTCGATTCCTACTGACTTTGACCTGACACCTTCCTGTGACTTGACACCTTAACCAAACCAGTCCTCCTGCCTTTCATGCTACTCCTTCTTACCATCTTTGAGTCATTTCCGCGTTCAGTGATATCCTTCGCCCGTTATCTCCTCACGGCTTTCTATATCTCCCCCCCAATAACCCAGGATAATTGGGATTCCTGGAATTCCTGCTCCCTTTTCTCTGTCTTTCTTTCTTTGCCTGCCGTCCCCCTACTCTTTGCTTCCTTGCGTTTACTATACTTTGATAAAGAAAGGGAATGCTACCAGACTGATACAGGATAGGAAGATCTATTTCTAAAGGAATCGGTATTCGTGGGGGGATTGCCTGCCTATCTCTTATGGCTTCGCCTGCCTTTCACTCCTCTTCTCTTAATCTAATATATTCTACTGAGATAGCTACCTTTCTCCGAGCTCCGGTACGAGCGTAACAGCTTTGTTTTATCCTTTCCTCTTTGTGAGAGCTAGATCTGACTACGGGCGGTTCAGGAGCAAGCTACCCGAGGCACGTAGCTACTTTAGGGTTAGAACAATAAGGAATGAATTCTAACCAATTAGATCTATCAAGCCGTAGTCTTCCTGTAACTAGGCGATGAGAAGTCTTCAATCCGCCATTCCTTCGACCAAGAGGTAGAACTTCATTCCTCAGAGCAAGAATCAGTAATAACATCAGCAAGAAGATCTGCTCAAGGAACTGTTCTTCTTGAACTCGGAAGTGGATTCGTACTTTCGGGAAGTAGATTATGATGCAGAAGATTCGGAATTGATTGCAGATATCTCTTAGGCTTTCACTCATAGCGCGCTACCACTCGGTTCTTGACTAGATGCTCTAACTCAGGCTCACTCCTAGGCAACGCTCTAGTCTCTCACTTAGAATGAGAGACTGAGCCATAACAGCACGGCAGGCACTAGCAGCAAGAGTCCAGGCATAACAGCAGGAGATCCGAACTCTCACTTCGAACTCGAGAACTCACTCGGGCACTCCCATTGCAGGAGAAGACATGCTCAAAGTCCCATTAGTTTCACTCCTTCGATCTGTCTTTAAACTGAGCACGAGGCCCGGGGTAGCTTGCTTACTCTCTTAGAAACCTTTCCCGTTGCGGAACTGGCTTAATTCGCTGTAGATGCCCTTCTTGAAGCATCAATCCTACTTTTCTTTTCGGGTCTGCCCCTATTTGCATGCCCCATCATCTCTTTGAGGGTATGTGAGGAAGCCCCTTTTTCAACAAGTCTAGGATCTTCTTGTCTTGGTTTTAGCTTCCCTGCTATCTTCATTAACTTCCCTTGTTCTGACTCCTTGGCTTGAGGTCTCCTCATGGTGTCCTTCCCCTTGAAGAACGTCTGGCTCTTCACGATCTGGAATAAGCTCCGTTCCTTGGTGTGTAGCAACGCTAGCGAAGGTCCAAGTGGAAATGACAGAAAATCCACTGACGCTTACTCTTCTATAAGGGAGGCGAGGAAAATCTCAGCCTAGAGCAGTCTTTGTTCCATGTAGTTTCAGGCTCCGGCATGGATTTCGTCTCTTCTTTTGTTGCGGATGATCGAAGCCTAGCCTAGGAGGATGACTGTGTAGAGGGCTAAGAGGACTAAAGCATGGCGTAGGCAGCGGAATACCCGACTAAGAAAACCGCTGTTCAAGCTATCTCACCCGGTACGAGACCAGAGGAAACTGAAACGGCAATTGGTAGCCCAAAGACCAGCCTTAGAATTGGCTTTTTTGGGATTTACTTATTAGATAAGGATCGGCGCTAACTCTGAATCAGAAGAATCAGAGGTGTAACCAGGGAATTTATATTATTGACTTTAATTCCACTTAAGGACCAAGACAAGCGGAGGGAACCCCAGATCCTGCTGAGGCAGAGGAAGAGGAATAGATCTCCGGCGAGCTTCCTCGATAAAGAAAGGAAAGCTGTTAGACCTCTCAGCAGTGATGGCCCCAAGTCAACCAAGAAGGTCATCCCCGTGCCGTTCTTATTTCTAAGAAGGTCTTGGAGCTGCGGTTAGCGCGCTGGTTTGATAGGATGCCTTTTAAGCTGTCCGACTTCACTTCCCGAGATATAGATTGTTTCACGAGCTTGAATGAGCGTGAATTCCTCTCTTATTATATTTCAACGTTGTCTTTCTCGACAGTCTGTCTTTTGGGAGCGGGGTGTAACTGCTGCTAAGGCCTCGCCGTTTGAGAGGACCACGCCTGTCTGTCTCGTGATGGTATGGTCCTCGTCTGTTGAGTTCATGTATGCACGAGAATACGAAACAACACTTAACTTAATGAAAGTGAACGTTGGAAGTTCCTCGTTCGTACTCAATCAGTAGATCAATGATTCGAATGCGTATCCCTATCCAGTCAATAAAGAAAGATTAGGTTCGCGCTTTAGCCTTTATTTGATTCGAAATAAAAACGAAGAAATCTCGTTGTCGCGGGCAGGCCTCTGTACCATCTGTCTACTCGAGACACGAGTAGAGAGGAAGATAGTAATAAAACATGGTCAGGTCATCTGGATCGTTTCATCGAGCAACAAATGGGCGGGCGACCCTTCTTGCTTGCTTGGCCGTC